CTGCTATGTAGGCTTTTGTTTACCGAGGGTTCGAATCCCTCTCTTTCCGGTTTGTGTTAAATTCCCAATTTTCATTTTATTAACTTATTAACAATGAAAAATGGGTAATGAATAACACTATTCCAAGAGTTAGACCCTTCATTTGCTATAGATTCTTTATTCCTAATTGCTGTGCCACAAATCGAAAAAATAGATTGTAAAAATTAGACAAGGAATGAGAATGTTCCTTCGATCTATGATGCAGAAAAAGAAAAAAACGGATCCAACTCCCATTTATCTTACTTACCCTTCGGTTAATTTACTTCAAGAAAAGATAAGAAAATGAAAATTTTCCGAACCTTTTCTTTTTTATTATTTTTTTTTTGAATTATTAGTATTAGTTAGGGTTAAGTCTGACGCGAATAATATTCTACAACTAACAATTCATTTATTTTCAAACCGACCCATTTACTATCTATTATTTGATTGACTAATCCTTTATATTGAAATGGGTGAAGGGTCAAATGACTTGGCAATTCCTCATGAGGAGGTGAATCCAGAGATTTTTGAATCAGACCTCGGGATTTTTGTTCTGTCTTCGCCGTAATAATATCTCGCGGCTTGCAACGATAACTTGGTATATCTACTATACGGCTGTTAACTAAAATATGTCTATGGTTAACTAATTGGCGGGCTGCAGGAATAGTTGAAGCCATACCCAATCGAAAAAGTATGTTATCCAAACGCATTTCAAGTAATTGTAGTAAAACTCGGCCTGTTGACCCTTTTGCTTTTCCAGCAATACGAACATATTTAAGTAATTGCCGCTCTGTAAGGCCATAATGAAAACGCAACTTTTGCTTTTCTTCTAGACGAATACGATATTGAGATTTTTTCCCCGAACGTGATTGGTTTCTAAGGTCATTTCCGGCCCTAGGCCCTTTATTAGTTAGTCCTGGTAACGCTCCCAGACGGCGTATTTTTTTGAAACGAGGTCCCCGGTAACGCGACATAAAGACTCCTTATGGTTATTTCAAATGAATTTTATTCTTCTTTTGTTCAGTAATTTTTTATTTTTTAACTCTAAACTAAAACGGAACTAAATGAAAGGAAGTTTACTCAATCAGCGTACTTGTGTACTCTAAAAGAGAATGAGATTAATTGGATAAATATACAGACCCCTTTCGAATGTCTATTATAGGAAAAGGATTCCTTTTCCTGACACCTGACAGAGTTAGAGTTGGAAGCTCTTATAGAAATTTACAATTTTTGTATTTGGAAGGGGTGGACGATACCCTTATCAACATTTTTTCAACATTTTTGAATTTCAAAGGGGCATTCTCAATCGTGGAAAAGTTTAATAAATAGGAAAAGCCGGCTATCGGAATCGAACCGATGACCATCGCATTACAAATGCGATGCTCTAACCTCTGAGCTAAGCGGGCTCACATAACATGCATTTTCTATGCATAGGAATTCAATAAAATACCAATCCATTAAAGTATTAGTATCTTTTTTACTAAATATTATATATTATTTCTTATCTAATCAGAATCCAATCCTAGATAAAAGAATAGAATATCAAATTTTAACTCAAATTTCACTAACTAAAAATCAAATCAATTTTGAATATTATAGAACATAACAATTAATAGAATGATCAAAAATTTAGAAGTTGAATTTCTTTATCACGAATAAATTTCTAGTATTATAAATAGATAGTATCTAGTATTATCAATATTTCTCAATATAAAATTAGTTCTATTTTTAGATATTCAGAAAGAAAAGGATATCTTATATTATTAGATATGATAGTCACTCTTTTGAGATAGCTAAATTACTTCCATTTTTTATTTTTGAATTCAAATGACATTTGATAACATTTGCAATTTAGTACACTTCCATTTTCTAGAGATTTTTTTGAGATTCTTTTTTTATTTTTATATATTATTTCTATTTGATTCTATATTATCTAGGAATGATTCGTTCTAACTAATGAGACATTCTTCCGCTTTCATTCATAAGGATGTAAGTAGTAAATGCGGAAATTAAGACGACAAAAAAATCGACCGTTCAAGTATGCAAAAGGTTCCGGGAAGAGTGGCAGATAAATATATATATATCTTATATATATCAATCTATATTGAATTGTGTATACAGAAATGATAAAATCCTATTTAGTTTTAGTTGGACCAAACCAAATAAGGGTTTCCTAGCGAGGATTGGTAAGAAATCAAAGAGGAGAAAACACTTTTTCGAGATAGGAATCCGTATCTAATCAATTCAGGATCTAATTAACTCAAGGGTTCCAGTAGAAATAAAAGAAAAGGCGGAGCGACCTCACAATAAACTACTAATCTAAAAATAAAAGGAGGGGGATATGGCGAAATTGGTAGACGCTACGGACTTAATTGGATTGAGCCTTGGTATGGAAACCTACTAAGTGCTAATTTTCAAATTCAGAGAAACCCTGGAATTAATAAAAAGGGCAATCCTGAGCCAAATCCTATTTTTCAAAAAA